CTGACGAATAACCAACCCGCAATAAATAGGGAGGGTATAGTAATGCTATGAATGACCCAGTATCGAATACTGGTAATAATATCAGCAAAAGAACGTTCTCCTGTGCTTCCAGACATGTTGAGCTCCGCATATTCTTGTACAGTCGGGGGGGGTCGATTCCGTAAAAGATGAAATCAGTAAATGGAAATTCACTGAAATAAAATCTTTGTGAGATCGTCAATATTGTACCAAGGGTGTCTTTAGAGTATACCGAATCAGTATAGCGATCCTTCTTCTGACACAGCAATGCAATTTCACAATCAGTATCGAAATGAAGTGTTAGATAATTTCTTTATTCTTTTCTTGTTGCGCGTCGATCTAGAATTTTCTACTATTAAATAGAAAGTTACTTAAATTACTTATAGTATAAGGGTTTCCTCATTATTGGCTTTGGACTCGAAACTGAAGATCAGGTAAAATGTAAATACAACGGGTTGTTTTCTAATAATTTTTGAAGGAGCTTATCATATTCTCACGATTCAAGATGTAACATCTAAAGAAATCCTTTTTGTGGTTGTAGAATTCTTTTTTAAGAATTGGTTAGTCGCCCAGTACTAATAGTAGATAGTATTTCATGAAAGAAAGAGAACAACGAATAAATAAAAGAATAATCAATATTGGTGATGCACGCATTGTTATATTAGACCCAAACAAAAGGGATCCTTCTTGACCTAATTACAAGGAGGGAGCTTAGGGATATGAAAGGACAAAATGTAAAACCGAGTTTTGATTGATCTGGTCATGTGATACTTTTTTTCTTTTCAATCGCGAAATTATATGAATGAACCACTACTGAGTTCACTGGTCGTTCGAAAAAAATAATGGATTCGATATTTTGATACAATAAAAAAGGATCCAAATTCTTTTTCAATTTTATTCCAAAAGAAAGTTTCATTTTTGAATGAAGTTATAAAAAAAGTTCGTAATTATTACTTTATTTAGATTTAGAATTTTGAATATTCTATATATACATATATTAGTTATATACGTATATTAGTTTATTCAACTCAAGAGTTGACCAACGAATCTGTTGATTCGAAATTGCGGGATGCGTAAATGTCCCAGATGATGAATTGATTTCTTACTTCTGTTACTTTGTTTTTGTTAATATCATCTATAATACTTGATGAATCAAAAACTTTCAATTGAACTTATCCTTTCAATTGGAACTTATCCTTTCAATTGGTTGGTATTTTTGCCTATCCTCGTATCTTTCAAAAATGGAAACTTAGGGAAGTACTTTCTAAACATATGTAGAAAAAGAACATATTTTATTTAGCCTTTTCATGCCTACTATAACTAGTTATTTCGGTTTTCTACTAGCAGCTTTGACTATAACCTCAGCTCTATTTATCGGCTTGAGCAAGATACGACTTATTTGAAATTAATTAAATGAACAATTCATACAAAAATCTTTCTGTGATAGTTCATATATTCTATAGTTCCCTACCGTATCAATTTCCAATTTTTGGTCATTGAGATTTAGAGTCAATACGGATTACTATTTATATTTAAGCATAGATATTACCTCCCCTTTCCCCTCTCAAACAAATTGAAATGATTGAAGTTTTTCTATTTGGAATCGTCTTGGGTCTAATTCCTATTACTTTGGCTGGATTATTTGTAACTGCATATTTACAATACAGACGTGGTGATCAGTTGGAACTTTGATTAATTAACATCCCTTTTTTGATTGACCTCCTACTTCCTTTAATTCGCGGGAGGTCAAAATTAGATTGGTTTCATTTTTTCGGTGGTAATTTTCGACCTAGCGCGACTAACAAGAACACAGAATCACGCTCTGTAGGATTTGAACCTACGACATCGGGTTTTGGAGACCCACGTTCTACCGAACTGAACTAAGAGCGCTTTATTATCACAATGAATATTTTGTGACCCCAATACGTCTTGCATATATACTATCATAAAATCATAAAATGAAAGATTTTTTATGTATATCCAATTTTCTTTTAATCGATCTCAATTGATCCCCCGTTACTGTTCAGAAGATAAGTAATAGGTAGGGATGACAGGATTCGAACCCGTGACATTTTGTACCCAAAACAAACGCGCTACCAAGCTGCGCTACATCCCTTTCAATTGGTCTACAGTGTCATTGTAGAGAATCCCTGTTTTGTTTTCCATATCTTTATTTCTTCCATTGATATACACAAATATCTTGTCATTTCTTCTTTTTGGTCTCATATAACATATAATTATATTAAAAATAGTAAAAGACTTCTATTATATTTCTATTATATTAAAGTATGAAATAAATATGAGACCCTGTAAAAAATGACTATTTTTCGAGAATTTCTGGCCTAAAGGGGCATATTTGTTTCTTTTAAGATTCAAAAAAGTACGATCTATTTTGTACATTTCAACTTGAATTAGGAATTCCGTGTACAAATACAAGCGGTCAGTCATTAAGTACATATACACATCTGGTTATATATGTATTAGCATTATGTATTAGAAATAATAAAGAAGGAGGAGAATTTAAAATGCGAGATCTAAAAACATATCTCTCCGTGGCACCGGTAGTAAGTACTCTATGGTTCGGGTCTTTAGCAGGTTTATTGATAGAAATCAATCGTTTTTTTCCGGATGCGTTGATATTCCCCTTTTTTTCATTCTAGTTATTGATATGGTAGGGGGGGAAGAGGATTAGAGATAGAATCCAATATCTGTAACTAATCCCTTCCCTTCTTTTTTTTTTTTTTTTTTCGAATATACGTTAGAAAAACAAAAAGGGGATTCCCCCTCGGTGAAACTAGTAATTCGGGCCAGGCTCAAATTTAAATAAAATTAATAAAAAATAGAGTAAAATGTGATGGTTGGGGCAACAATATCATACAAGATCAAGATACTTAAATAAAAATTAAATGCTGTACGGCAATTTAAAATTCTAAATCGAGTAATATAGTTAGAAATCATTATATTAATTACTTATTAATATATTGTTATTATTACTATATTGATTTATATTGATTTATTGCAACGAAACCTTTCTTTCATAATTCGATTTCGAGTTACCTGTTTTTTTTGTTCCTTTCTTCTTCCTCGTTTCGGATCGGAAAATCAAAGAATTGAATGAATCAAAAACCAAAGGAGGCTCATGGCCAAGGGTAAAGATGTCCGAGTAACGGTGATTTTGGAATGTACCAGTTGTGTTCGAAATCGTGTTAATAAGGAATCAACGGGCATTTCCAGATATATTACTCAAAAGAATCGACATAATACGCCTAGTCGATTGGAATTGAGAAAATTCTGTCCCTGTTGTTCCAAACATACGATTCACGGGGAGATAAAGAAATAGATCGACCGGTCACTCGTGTGTCAGTCTTCCGTTCCAAGGAAGATCAAAAATGACATATTAGATATATCTAATATATAACAATATAGAATATATATATTAATTTTAATAGAAACAAACCAAATCCTATTTCGATCAGATCAACCGTGATGGAGAATTAAGAAATAGGATTAGGATCTTTTCTTTAGGATAAGGAATAAACAAACCATGGATAAATCCAAGCGAATCTTTCTTAAATCCAAGCGATCTTTTCGTAGGCGTTTGCCTCCGATCCAATCGGGGGATCGAATTGATTATAGAAACATGAGTTTAATTAGTCGATTTATTAGCGAACAAGGAAAAATATTATCTAGACGGGTGAATCGATTGACCTTAAAACAACAACGATTAATTACTATTGCTATAAAACAAGCTCGTATTTTATCTCCGTTACCTTTTCTTAATAATGAGAAACAATTTGAAAGAAGCGAGTCAACCGCTAGAACTACTGGTCTTAGAACCAGAAAAAAAATAGGCTGACTCTTGAATTGAATCAAAAAAATCCCAATCCAAACTCAAATGCGGATTGACGCTTTTTTTTTTTCTAAAAATAGGAAATCCAGATTTGATTGTCGTGTCGTTTGAAAAAAAAAAAAAAAAAAAATTGGGGAAGAATAGAAGAATAAGAAATATTTTTTATTCAACATGTTTCTTCATTTTCATTTTGACGACTTTTTCATATTTTATCATACTAATTTCTACTCTACCTTCCCAGAGTTCATTCTCCCGGGAACTCCCATTCCAACGGATTCCCCTCACTCTCTTTATTTTATGATCTCGTTGGAAATCATATAAAGACAACTCTTATTTAATATAGCTATTTGTGCAAGTATTTTACGATTAAGAAGCAATTGTTTCTTGTACAGATTGTGTATTAATTTACTATAACTAAAGTATACTTTATTGTCTCGAATTACTGCATTTATACGAGTAATCCACAAACGACGAAAATCTCTCTTTTGTCTACCCCTATCCCGATGAGCCGAAACCAAAGCTCTTATTTTCTGTTGAGTAATAGTCCGAGTAAGTCTTGAATGAGCCCCTCGAAAAGTTGATGCAAATAAACGGATTTTTGTTCTACGTCTTCGAGCTATATACCCTCGTTTAATTCTGGTCATTGAATAAATGAAACTTTGATGAATAACTAATTGATTTCCTTTCTTTCAGTTATTCCCTTTCCGTGTCCTAGTCTATTAATAACAAAACGGATTCTTCCAATGTATAAAATAAAAATTCCAATGGCTTTTGCTACTCTAACCTTCCCGACCACGATTTTTTTCTAGGCATTTCGCCTAGAAATCAAAATTGTATTGATACTAGGTATCAAAAACACATAGTAAATAAAAAAGTAATAAATATAAATGGATTATAGTGGTTTCCATCGTTTCTATGGTTACTTCTTAAACGGCGAGGTCCTCTCTATACACCGGAGCCCTTCCTTCATTTAATCAATGTTATTGTTAACTTGTACAGTTCACACCCTTTGGCTCTACCCATAATTATCTAGTACTAGGTCTTTCACAACGAGATCTAGTTATACAGTAACGGTATTTAATTATGAAGATTTGCTGAGTAGCTGACCCTGTTAGTCCGTTCTTGCAAGAATAAGGCCTAAAAATTTGACTTTTTAAAATATGATTTCCCCTGCTTAATGAATACCATTTGCTATCAATGGGGAATCCTTTCTCATCTTAAATTTAAAATTGAGGTGATTGGATTTGCACCAACGGGAACCATACATTTGATACCCAATCGAAGGATAGATCTTTTTTTAAGATATTGAATATTCAATGGAGTTCGTCCATTCTATTCTATCCTACTCACTGGTACGGATCGGTGATACTGGATCAATTGTTTTCTTTCTTTTGTCCTAGTCCATGGTCTGAACGAGTCGCACATACACCCTAGTACATGTTCCTCGTCGCTGAGGACATCCTCCAAGAGCGGGGGATTTCGTGACATTTCTGATTGGCTGTCTTGTGTTTCTAATAAGTTGTTTAATAGTTGGCATGTTGAATCATATATATAATGGGCTGGTTTAGATCGATCTTAACCGGATGCTTAGGAATTCTTTTTTTTTTTTTCATTTCTATATTAAGAAATTAATAAATAGAATATTAAATCCGGTAAGAAGATAAAATACCAAATCACGAATTCATGTGAAATCCTTGTTCTTTTTCTTTTTTATTCAGTCGCTACAAGATCAACAATTCCATGAGCTTGGGCTTCTGTTGCTGACATAAAAACATCTCTTTCCATGTCTTCGGATACAACCCATAGGGGTTTGCCTGTCCTTTGTGCATAAACCCTTGTGATGGTTTCGCGCAGCTTCAGCAGCTCTTCCGCTTCCAGGACAAATTCTCCCGTCTGTGCCTCATAAAAAGAACTAGCAGGTTGATGGATCATTACCCTGATAATATATGATATAACATAAAAAATGTTTCTTCTATCTCGCATGATGAAAGTGAGGAGATAAAGAATAATCAAAAAGATATAATTGAACAACCGTACAGGCATCTTTTGCGCATTGCATACGGCTCTATAATGGAATTCATTTTTTTTTACCTTACCTTACTTACATCGAAGAAATATAAAATAAATGATAGGGTCTATCAGACTCGGGTTGGTAAATGATCCAATAACCATCCTTCCTTTTGTAGTAGTTCAAAAATACTATAAAAATACTATGATGGTTCCGTTGCTTTATATATTTATTTCGTCTGTTATTTAGCAATCCCAAAGTTTCTTTTTTTTTTTCAAATAAAAAAACAAGATTTATTTTCAGATTCTTTCATAACCTAAATATTGTTAAGATTAAGAGCCCCTGCTGTGAAAACAAAAAAGTTTGTGACGCTGAAATAGGCCTCCCGATAGATTGGCTAAAATCGAAAATGCCTTTTTATCTCATACTACTCTTTCGATACGTAATCTAAGGGTTTAAAAAAAATTTCTCATATCGAATTCGAAGTGCCATGCTATTATTACTTAATATTCATATAGTGCGAAGGCATAGTTTTCTTTTTTTCTCTCAAATCAAATAAAAAACTCATTGGCGCCGAGCGTGAGGGAATGCTAGACGTTTGGTAATTTCCCCTCCAACAAGAATAAAAGATCCCATCGAAGCGGCTAATCCCATGCATATTGTCTGTATATCTGGTCGCACAAATTGCATAGTATCATAAATAGCTACTCCGGGTATTACCCATCCGCCAGGAGAGTTTATAAACAAATACAGATCTTTGGTATCATCCTCTATGCTGAGATATACCATAAGACCAATAAGTTGATTCGAGATCTCGCTATCAACCCCTTGGCCTAAAAAAAGTAATCTTTCTCGATAAAGTCGGTTGATTGGGATAAAACGGTATCCCTTAGAAACCGTACATGCACCTTTTGATGCATACGGTTCAACAAAAATCATGAAAAAAGGAATCAATGTGTAGATTCTAGCTTTTTTTTCCTAACAGGTTTTTTTAACTTATAAAATGGACTTTTCTTTCATTTTTCAAGAAAGATGAGTTTTGGCCTGTTTTGTTTATCTAAAAAAAAAATTGCTAAACTTATCTGACTAACTTCTCATTGATGTATTGTTTCATCGAAATACAATCTAAATCGCGATGTAATTTTCTTGTTCCTGACTGGGCTTCTTCAATTTTTTTAGGTTTATGCTCTACTCCGAGTAAAGATCCGCCCGATTTGGATTTGTACATATAGGACAAATGCCCCAATACCACGTCCTTTTGCTATGACTTCCCCATTTTTTTTTTTTTTTTTTTCAATTTATTTCATGTCTTCCAACAAATATTCAACGCATTTATCATATTACTCGGTTGATTAACAGTTTGAGATCACTTCTATTTCTAAATAAATAGAAATAACTAAAATATGATATTAAGTTGTAATCATAAATATATTTATTACCAATTGGTTTTCTTTCTAAACGGAGCCTGGATACTTCATTTGATTGGTCTAACCAAGTCAACCATAAATTATTCTAATTGATAATATTAGTCCGTATACCCTCCCTAAAAAATGGATCTAATTGCACTTCACGCTCCAAATTTTTGATAATTGAATCAATCTTTCTCGGGCGAAAGAGGGGATATCTCGATCGGGGAAGAGAACGGGGAAATACCGTATGCCCAATATATTTGACAAGTCGCACTATACGTCAATCCACAATGCATCTTCCTCTCCAGGACTTCGAAAAGGTACTCTTGGAACACCAATAGGCATTAAATAAAAGAAAAATTAAGTACTATATCTCACTTTGATGTGAAAGCGTAACAGTGGGTTTAGTGGCCTAATACTATTGATTTTATTATCCTATTTTATCCACAGATTGACATTGACTAAGTTCATAAAAAAAGAAGACAAAATGAATAAAGGAAAATTCTTACAAATGAGTCCTTTGAATGATGAACAAATATATATATATTCACCCATATAAAATGGTATCAACCCCCTTACCATTGCGTATTGTTACTTATCGGGTGTAGAATAGATCTGCTTCTTTTTGTTCCTACGAACAAAATAGTTTCATTATTACTAAAAGTAATTATTACGAAAAGCATCAAACAAATATTAATCCTTTCCCCGAGAGAATCCCCTAAAAAAGGGGTCTATAGCATAGCTTTTTCCAATGCAATAAAGTTACATTGTGTCTATTTTTCGTTGATAAAGGGGTATTTCCATGGGTTTGCCTTGGTATCGTGTTCATACCGTCGTATTGAATGATCCCGGTCGTTTGATTTCTGTCCATATAATGCATACGGCTCTGGTTGCTGGTTGGGCCGGTTCGATGGCTCTATACGAATTAGCCGTTTTTGATCCCTCTGATCCTGTTCTTGATCCAATGTGGAGACAGGGTATGTTCGTTATACCCTTCATGACTCGTTTAGGAATAACGAATTCATGGGGCGGTTGGAGTATTACAGGGGGGACTGTAACGAATCCGGGTATTTGGAGTTACGAAGGTGTGGCCGGGGCACATATTGTGTTTTCTGGCTTGTGTTTTTTGGCAGCTATCTGGCATTGGGTGTATTGGGATCTAGAAATATTTACTGATGAACGTACAGGAAAACCCTCTTTGGATTTGCCTAAGATCTTTGGAATTCATTTATTTCTCTCAGGGGTGGCTTGCTTTGGTTTTGGTGCATTTCATGTAACAGGATTGTATGGTCCTGGAATATGGGTGTCCGATCCTTATGGACTAACCGGAAGGGTACAGGCCGTAAATCCAGCGTGGGGTGTGGAGGGTTTTGATCCTTTTGTTCCGGGAGGAATAGCTTCTCATCATATTGCAGCAGGGACCTTAGGTATATTGGCAGGTCTATTTCATCTTAGTGTTCGTCCACCCCAACGCCTATACAAAGGATTACGTATGGGAAATATTGAAACCGTCCTTTCCAGTAGTATTGCTGCTGTCTTTTTTGCAGCTTTTGTAGTTGCTGGAACTATGTGGTATGGTTCAGCAACTACCCCGATTGAATTGTTTGGTCCCACGCGCTATCAATGGGATCAAGGATACTTCCAACAAGAAATATATCGAAGAATTGGTGCTGGCTTAGCCGAAAATCAAAGTTTATCCGAAGCTTGGTCTAAAATTCCTGAAAAACTAGCTTTTTATGATTACATCGGCAATAATCCGGCAAAAGGGGGATTATTCAGAGCGGGCTCAATGGACAACGGGGATGGAATAGCTGTTGGGTGGTTAGGACATCCTATCTTTAGAGATAAAGAGGGGCATGAACTTTTTGTACGTCGTATGCCGACGTTTTTTGAAACATTTCCAGTTGTTTTGGTCGACGGGGATGGAATTGTTAGAGCCGATGTTCCTTTTAGAAGAGCAGAATCAAAATATAGTGTCGAACAAGTAGGTGTAACTGTTGAGTTCTATGGCGGCGAACTGAATGGAGTCAGTTATAGTGACCCTGCTACTGTGAAAAAATATGCTAGACGTGCTCAATTGGGTGAAATTTTTGAATTAGACCGTGCTACTTTGAAATCCGATGGTGTTTTTCGTAGCAGTCCAAGGGGTTGGTTTACCTTTGGGCATGCTTCGTTTGCTTTGCTCTTCTTCTTCGGACACATTTGGCATGGTGCTAGAACCTTGTTTAGAGATGTTTTTGCTGGTATTGATCCGGATTTAGATGCTCAAGTGGAATTTGGAGCATTCCAAAAACTTGGAGATCCAACTACACGAAGACAGGTAGTTTGATACAATATTGCTTTGTTACTTTTCGTTTTTATTTTATTTGACTGACTATAGGTTGGGGTACCGGATAAATCTTGATTTGACATTTGACTCGCTGCTTTTTCTTTGACTTTTGTTCTTTCTTTATCCGGGAGACGGTCCAAAATAAACAGGTATGGAAGCTATAATTGTAAACCACGATCGAATCTATGGAAGCATTGGTTTATACATTCCTTTTAGTCTCAACTCTAGGAATAATTTTTTTCGCTATCTTTTTTCGCGAACCGCCTAAAGTTCCAACTAAAAAGTAAAAGGGTGAAATGATTTTTCATTATCTTAATTGAAAGTAATGATCCTCCCAATAGTGGGAGGATCATTACTTCGACTAGTCCCCGTGTTCCTCGAATGGATCTCTTAGTTGTTGAGAGGGTTGCCCAAACGCAGTATATAAGGCGTACCCAGTAAAACTTACAAGTAAACCAGATAAAAAGATGGCGACTAGGGTTGCTGTTTCCATTATTATATAGTTTTAAGACATTATGTAGTTTTAAGACCACAATGGATCTATGATAAGATCATTTATTTACAACGGAATGGTATACAAAGTCAACAGATCTTAATGAATATAAAATATTATGGCTACACAAACCGTTGAGGGTAGTTCTAGATCTGGCCGCCCAAAACGAACTAATGCCGGGAGCTTATTGAAACCATTGAATTCAGAATATGGTAAAGTAGCTCCTGGTTGGGGAACTACTCCTTTGATGGGTCTTGCAATGGCTCTATTTGCAGTATTTCTATCTATTATTTTGGAGATTTATAATTCTTCCATTTTACTGGATGGAATTTCAATGAATTAGATTTACAAGAACCATTAACTAGCTTTTTCAATCCAAAGTGAAGCGTTTAGTTTTCTGATTTTTATCCCATTCTATTTTGGTAGTTCGACCGTGGAATTTCTTTTTTTCTGTATTTCCGGAATATGAGTGTGTGACTTGGTATAATTGATCCTATGGCTAGTACAGAGAATAGATCTGTCATCTTGATAGAGATGGTTTTACTTCGTCAGATATCCGTTTTAGTATCTGGAGCACGGAATATATGAAATAGATTACTATAGATTACTAAAGTATTAGAACTATGATTCATACTTAATAGTCAGACCTCGTGGCCGGACTTCAAAAAATTTTTAAAAGAGTTCGAAGTTATAAATAGAAAGATTTTGATTCTTTCAAACTTCCGTTTATGCTTATTTTGATCAAAGGACAAAGATTTCTTTTGATTTTTCGTCATTAGATCTAGTCATTGAATAAGTGATGATCCAACGGTTCTTAACTCAGGGAATTTTGGGACTTAGTTTGAGAAGGTTTTATTGAATCATCGTGGTTCTAGTATGAATCTGAGGTTTTAATCGATTCATAGGGTCTTAACAAGAGAATTCCTATCAATAAAAAAAAAACAGCAGTAAAGCCGCATTACACATAAATAACAACAAAGAAAATAGGTAAATAGAAGATTCAAGAGGCCTATAACGATCAATATAGAGACGAATGAGCCGACTTGATTTTTTAGCATTATAACCACAAAGAATAGTTTTCGGGTTTTTATTCTTTCATATCTTAAGAAAAAATGGAATCATAAAATTAATAAATTTTAAACTTGCTATTCCACACATCCGTTAGAACTATAGTATTGGGGTGTTTCTGTTTGAGCCGTACGAGATGAAATTTTCATATACGGTTCTCGGGGGGGGTCTCCTTGGTTTACCTATCTCAATAAAATCTATGATTGGTTCGAAGAACGTCTTGAGATTCAGGCAATTGCAGATGATATAACTAGTAAATATGTTCCTCCTCACGTCAACATATTTTATTGTCTAGGAGGAATTACGCTTACTTGTTTTTTAGTACAAGTAGCTACGGGGTTTGCTATGACTTTTTATTATCGTCCGACCGTTACAGAGGCTTTTGCTTCTGTTCAATATATAATGACTGAAGCTAACTTTGGTTGGTTAATCCGATCAGTTCATCGATGGTCGGCAAGTATGATGGTCCTAATGATGATTCTGCACGTATTTCGTGTGTATCTCACTGGTGGTTTTAAAAAACCTCGTGAATTGACTTGGGTTACAGGTGTGGTTTTGGGTGTATTAACCGCATCTTTTGGTGTAACTGGTTATTCCTTACCTTGGGACCAAATTGGTTATTGGGCAGTAAAAATTGTAACGGGCGTGCCTGATGCTATTCCTGTAATAGGATCGCCTCTGGTAGAGTTATTACGCGGAAGTGCTAGTGTGGGACAATCCACTTTGACCCGTTTTTATAGTTTACATACTTTTGTATTACCTCTTCTTACTGCCGTATTTATGTTAATGCATTTCCCAATGATACGTAAACAAGGTATTTCGGGCCCTTTATAAGGAAGACTCTATACCATTAATATTTTGAATCAATCATTTATCACTTGGGGTAGGAACAACAGTATTTCATTGCTACAAATATGGATTATTGAAAAAAATAAGACATGTATTTGGATATTTCTCTTCAACTCTACAAAAATCTACTTTTTTTGACACTTATAGTTGAAGCGAATTCTCCGAAGATAAAATGGATTATGGGAGTGTGTGACTTGAACTATTGATCGGGCCGTGCAGATACATGTCTTTATCTGCCACATTTGAATTTACAACAAAAATGTGTCTTTGTTCCAACCATCGCGTAAGCCCCATACAGAGGATAGGCTGGTTCGTTTGAAGAGAATCCTTTCTATGATCAGACCTGGTCGTGTCGTATATGATATGAACTGGCTCCGTAAGATCCAGTAAAATAAGTGATTGGCATAATTCAGATTATGCTTTATCTATTGCACTTACTAAATAGTATAGAAATGTATTCATTTCCTCTGCATTGA